TTTCTAGTCGAGCCTCTCGGTCTGTCATTATACCTCGAGAAGTAGAAAGAATTACAACCCCCATCCCGCCTAAAATTCTAGGAATTCGTTGATAGTTAGAATAGATTCGTAGACCGGGTCGACTGATCCGTTTTAAATTTAAAACGTTTCTCTTTCTATAAGGCTTTTTCCTATTCCTCCTATGTCGTAGGGTTAAAACTAAAAAATATTTGCTGTTTTCTCGATGTTTTCTCGCATTTTCGATAAAACCTTCTCGTAAAAGTATTTTAACAATATTTTCAGTGATATTGGTAGATGCTATTCGAACCACTCTTTTTCTATCCATATCAGCATTTCTTATAGAGGTTATTATGTCAGCAATAGTATCCCTACCCATGATGAATTAAATTTTTTTTCCTCAAAATTTGGATATAATCAACATGTTTTTCTTGTTTTTTTTTTTTTATATATAAATATGAATGATTAAAGGTATATGCGTGAGACACAATCTACTAACGAATCTGAATCTATTTCTGAATCTATTTCTTTCAAATACCCTACTATAACCATATCATGGTCTCGTTTTATAATACCTCGGGAGCTAATGAAACTATTTTAGTAAAATTTAACTGTCTCAACTCCCCGGCAATCGCACCAAAAACTCGAGTTCCCTTTGGATTTCCTTCTTGATCAATGAGGACTGCAGCATTGTCATCATATCGTATTATCATACCGCTGTCACGTTTGAGTTCTTTACAAGTACGTACAATTACAGCTCTGACCACTTCTGATCTTTCTAGGGGCATCTTTGGCACTGCTTCTTTAATCACAGCAACAATAACGTCACCGATATGAGCATATCGGCGATTGCTAGCTCCTATGATTCGAATACACATCAATTCTCGAGCCCCGCTGTTATCCGCTACATTCAAATAGGTCTGAGGTTGAATCATATCATTTTTTTTGAATCTGTTCTTTCAAGGCAAAAGGCGAAGAAAAAAAAAGAAATATTGTTTGTCCAAAAAAAGAAACCCGCACTTGCTATTTTTTTTGAATCCCCAAGACAGCTATTCACCTATTTTCTTTCAGTCTATTTTTCCTTTTAGACTATTCTTCATTTTTATCCCGAAATAATGAATTGAGCCCGTATAGGCATTTTGGACGCTGCTATTGAAATAGCCTTTCTGGCTATATTTTCTGTTACTCCACCCATTTCATAAAGTATGCGGCCCGGTTTAACAACAGCTACCCAATATTCGGGGGATCCTTTCCCCGAACCCATACGTGTTTCTGCGGATCTTACTGTAACTGGTTTATCTGGAAATATACGTACCCATATTTTTCCGCCACGACGTGCATTTCGTGTCATTGCTCGTCGACCTGCTTCTATTTGTCTCGATGTGATCCAAGTGGGTTCAAGTGCCTGAAGAGCATATTTACCGAAACAAATGTGATTACCTCGATAAGATATTCCCTTCATTCTTCCTCTATGTTGTTTACGGAATCTAGTTCTTTTAGGGTTATAGTTGATGGTTGGTTCTGAATTCCATCTCTACTACAGAACCGGACGTGAGAGTTTCTTCTCATCCAGCTCCTCGCGAATAGAATAGAATAGAAAGGATTCACAAATCTTTCATTTCAATTAAGATATACCTTGAATTTAAGATATACATGTATTTAATGAGTAATACGGCGAATCATGTATTTTACCTAATCTAGATCAAATCTATTAGTCATTTGTATATCTTGTTTGTATAGATAACTAAACATATTAATAATTATTTCTAAATTTTTTATTTATAGATAATATTGTATTACTTTTTATATTAGAATGTTAAAATGACTCTTTACTTTGTTTTGCCCCTTATCCTATTTGATTGACCCAAATTTTGCAAATCAACAAAATCCAGTTTTCGCGGGCGAATATTGACTCTTTCAATCGCTATTTCATTTGTAGGGTTAGCTTATGACTTTTCCGAATAGATGAATCGTTCTCTGGTTCGTTTCGCCATCCCGATCAATGAATCATTCGAATTCGTTTTCAATAGAATCTTTTGGATTCACAGGTTCCATCGTTCCCATCGCTTCTTTCTTAATGGTTAGGTCTTAATTCTACAATGGAGCTCATAATGAAATTTGTTCTTGAGTCAACCCTCTCAGTCTTTATTGGCCCGAAGCTCTTGATTTTTTTTTCGATAAGCCGATTCATTTCATTATAGATGAATCAGTATTGATGCTTTATTACATTGCCTTTTATGAGATGACTCATAGACCTTACATATTATTTATATTGGAATTATATATCATTGATAGTCTTTTTATCTCTTTCTCTCACCCTTCCCTTTATCCACACCCTTCTTCTCTATTTCGCTTTACAACTTAGAATCAAATTGATTTTTCTTTTGTTTATGCAAAAAAATGAATCAGTTGCTACAATCATATGACCAATATATCATATCTTGACTGGCTCTTTGGATCCAGATAATGTGAAGTGATGAGTTGGTTATTAGTTCTATAGTTATTAGTTTAGACTAAAGTAAGGGGTTGGTCTTTTTTTCACCCTAATCCTAAAAAACCCAACGAGTCACACACTAAGCATAGCAATTATATCAAATCATCAATTGAATTTTTATTCAACCCTATAGAATTAAGAAGAATTAAGAATGAGAATTGTTCGTTTTGGTTTTGATTGAACAGAAAAAGAAGGAAGGAACTTATTTTGTTCCAGCGATGGATAGAAGAGAAAGGTAGGGAAAGGTTTATTATTCCCCGTCTATAAATATCCAAATTTTGATGCCTAATACCCCATGGATAGTTCGAACTGTATAGGAGCAATAATCAATTTTAGCTCGAATGGTTTGTAGAGGAACCCTACCTTCTCTGATCCATACGACACGTGCAATATCTTTTCCATTGATACGCCCTGCTATTTGTACTTGAATTCCTTTCGTACCTTCTTTTTCAGTTAATTCAATAACCTTTTTCATTGCTTTGCGAACTGAAACTCTATTCTTTAATTGGTTGGCTATAAATTCTGCCAGAATATTAGGGTTTCCATAAGGTTTTTCAATTTCTGTGATAGCAATGTTAAGTTTTCGGTTCACCCAATGAAATTCTTTTTGTAGATTCATCTGTAATTCTTCTTGTAAATTCCTCTTTAATTTTTCGATTTCTCGCGTCTGACTTTTTATTAATAACTTTGAGAATCCCATATAGATTATGACCTGTATAAGATCGATACTTTTTTGAATCTCTATACGTCCAACTCCCTCGACGCCGGAAGCTATTCTCATATTTTTTTGTATATAATTTTTGATAGAATTTCTTATTTTTTGATCTTCTTGTAGACCTTCAGAATAATTTTTTGGTTGCGCAAACCAAAGGGAATGATGACTTTGAGTTGTACCAAGTCTGAAACCAAGTGGATTTATTTTTTGTCCCATACTCCCCCATTACTATACATATCATGATACGTCACATCTGTATACTTATTTTTCCATTTTTTCCATTTAGGTTTTTTTGACCATTCAAGAAAGTTTTTCCTTACATATTCAGGTAAGGACATATCTTTCACTATAATAGTTATATGGCAGGTAGGTCTTTTTATCGGATAACTACGTCCTCGAGCTCGAGGTTTTAATTTCTTCACGGGAGTACCCTCGTTGACTTCAGCTTTACTAATGATTAAATTTGCTTCATTGGAACCCAGAATGTAACTAGCATTTGCTGCTGCAGAATAAACCAATTTAAAAATTGGATAACATGCTCGATAAGGCATGAGTTCTAGTATCATAAGTGTTTCTTCGTAGGAACGTCCACGAATTTGATCAATTACTCTTCGCGCTTTGTGAGCAGACATAGCTATATGTTGACCTAAAGCATATACGTCTGTTTGTTTCTTCTCGAACATAAAGTTTGCCTCCTACTAATGAATGATAAGCATGTAGATAGATATATCTAATCTATTTTTATTAATCTAAATTTTTATTAACATTTCTTAACGACGCGATCTATTATCGCTTTTCGCGTGTCCTCGGAAATTTAAAGTAGGTGCAAACTCTCCCAATTTGTGGCCTACCATACGATCTGTGATATAAATAGGCAGATGCTCCTTTCCATTATGGATAGCAATAGTATGACCGACCATTGTGGGTATAATGGTAGATGCCCGGGACCAAGTTATTATTATTTCTTTTTCTTCTTTTGTGTTAAGCTTATCCATTTTTCTTAGTAAATGATTTGCTACAAAAGGATTTTTTTTGAATGAATGTGTCACAACTTACTCCTATATTTTTTTTTGTAAAGACGAAGAAAGAAATAGAATTTTCTCTCCTATTTATTACGGCGACGAAGAATCAAATTATCACTATATTTATTCCGTTTTCGACTTCTTTTTCCAAGTGCAGGATAACCCCAAGGGGTTGTGGGTTTTTTTCTACCAATTGGGGCCCTCCCTTCACCACCCCCGTGGGGATGGTCTACAGGGTTCATAACTACTCCCCTTACTACAGGACGCTTACCTAGCCAACGCTTAGATCCGGCTCTACCCAAACTTTTCTGGTTCACCCTAACATTCCCCACTTGTCCGACTGTTGCTGAGCAGTTTTTGGATATCAAACGGACCTCCCCAGAAGGTAATTTTAATGTGGCCGATTTCCCCTCTTTTGAAATCAGTTTTGCTACAGCACCCGCTGCTCTAGCTAATTGTCCACCCTTTCCAAGTGTCATTTCTATGTTATGTATGGCCGTGCCTAAGGGCATATCGGTTGAAGTAGATTCTTCTTTTTGATCAATCAAAACCCCTTCCCAAACTGTACAAGCTTCTTCCAAAGCATACGGCTTTCTGGATGTAGATGATGATATCTATACAGATGGATCTTATATATCGTATAGTGAAGTAACACATGGGTGGATATATAGGAATCTAAATCTGCCGAATCGCTCATGTTATGATCTTCTACATCCTCGGTTTTTCCCGTTCCGTCATCTGGCTTATGTTCTTCATGTAGCATTCAGACCGA